AGAATGCGGAAATAAGAGCGAAGGCGGCAGGACGGCGTCTAGGCATCATAGATGCCTAGAAGTCTGTCCCATGACGCCGAGAGAAGATTAGTATAAACGAGTGGCAAACGGATGACTAGGATGTTATAATTTGAGGACGTTATAAATACGAAAGATGGGCAGAGAAGGTATGAAAGCCCATTTTCCATAAGTAAACCTAAATTCTAAACCCTAGGAATTGAAACATCTTAGTACTAGGAGGAAAAGAAATCAAGCGAGATTCCGTGAGTAGTGGCGAGCGAAAGCGGATATAGACTATGGAATCCCGCCTTTAGGGGCGGGGATGAAATTGAAAACCAAAGAGGGTAACAGGCCCGTAGATAAAATCGATGATTCCGTAGTTCTTGGAGTAGAACTATTTGAAGAAAGGTGCTCCATATATCTAAAACTAAATATTATAACATACCAATAGTGAATTAGTACTGTGAAGGAAAGTTGAAAGAGATAATAGTGAAATAGAGCCTGAAATTTGCCATCTCACAAGCAGACGAAATTCGTTGTACCTTTTGTATAATGGGTTCGCAAGATAAATATTTGGCAAACTTAAGTTAATAGACGTAGGTGTAGTGAAAACGAGTTTGAATAGAGCGTTAGTCAAATAGAGCCCGAAACCAAGTGATCTAGCCATGGGCAGTTTGAAACCCGTTTAATAGCGGGCGGAGGAACGAACCGGTGATTGTGGCAAAAATCTCGGATGACCTGTGGCTAGGGGTGAAAAGCCAATCGAACTTGGAAATAGCTGGTTTTCTGCGAAAACTATTGAAGTAGTGCGTCATATGGCGGGATAGTCGGGATATCCTCGGATATCCCTATAGCCGTATATTCTTACACAGTAAAGCACTGAATGGGTTTAGGGGTTAGGCCTACTAAATTCAACCAAACTATGAAGGTGTAAGGAGAAAATATGATAGACAGACAGTGGGCGAGAAGGTCCATTGTCAAGAAGGGAACAACCTAGATCAGAAGTTAAGGTCATAAATATAATCTAAGTGTAAAAGGGAATTTTTAAATTAAGACAATGAGAAAGTAGGCTTGGAACCAGCCACCTTTGAAAGATTACGTAACAGTTCACTCAATAAATTTATAGATCCCAAAAATTATGGTGGCTTAAGCTTGTTATACTAGCCACCTAGGTTATCCTAGGTGGCTAGTATTAATACCCCCTAGTCTCACTAGGGGGTATGAAACCGAAACTCTGAATAAATACCATAAGGGGCGAGGCCCCGGTGGCTTATAGTGGTAGCAGAACGTACTGTAAATAATAACCATCGACTGAATAAATACCCGATGGTTGGTTATTGCGAAAGCGTTTATCAGGAGTGATAATGCGAACATGAGTAAAAAACAGTGTGAGGATCACTGCTCACGGCCCAAGGTTTCCAATCATAGGATTATCCGGATTGGGTTATACAGTCCCTAAGAGGGCTTCATAGTATAGGGATATCCTCGGATATCCCGATATAGGACCGACCTGAGCCACCTAGGTGGCTCGGATATCCCAGGATATCCTGGTCCTATAACGGCGCCGACGCGCCACCTAGGTGGCTAGCCTCGGTGCTATTTCGATGGGAGTATTTAATAACAAGTGTCTAAGATATTATAAGAAATTATTCAGGGTAAGACCCTAGGCTGTACTAAAACTAACACCAGTGGGCATAAAAGTGATGGTATAATTTATCTTAAGGAACTCGGCAAAATGTCCCTGTAAGTTCGCAAGAAGGGGAGCCAGCTATAGACAGAGGTAACCTGGACTAGGTTATCTAATTTGACTGGTCTCAGAAAAGAGGGGGTGTCGACTGTTTACCAAAAACATAGCTTCCAGCAAAGGGCCAAGGGCCTGAAGTATTGGAGGTGAGGCCTGCCCAATGGTTGTATCTAAAACCAAGTAATAAAAAAAGTTAGCTTGGGTAAGGACAATTGAATGGCCGCGGTAAATCTGACCGTGATAATGTAGCGCAATCAATAGCCAATTAATTGTTGGCAAGTATGAATGGCTTAACGAATGCCCCGCTGTCTCAAGATAAAAACCAATGAAATTGAATTCGTAGTGAAGATGCTACGTATAAATTGTTAGACGAGAAGACCCCATTGAGCTTTACTGGAGACTTATATGGTTCTTTACCAATTAATTGTGTAGACTATGTGGGTAAACCCTCGCGTATGCCGGCATATAGGCATCTATGATGCCTAGGTCATGCCGCATGGGGTTATAATGCGATACCCGAGGACGAAGTCCCGGATATCCTTAATGAAAAACCACTCTTTAATTATAAAAAGAACTAAAATAATGGAAAGGTATATGTCAGACAGTTTGGTTGGGGCGACCGCCTTCTAAAGAGTAACGAAGGCGTACATAAGGTTAATAATATAATAGTATAAAGTTTAAAGCCTGACAGTAAGGAGGACGTCCGAGCTGACACGCCGTAGGCAGCTGGCCTATTCCGTGGGTTATAATGACCCGTTAGCTTAGAATGGGATAGCTAACGAGCAACGAATAAAAGTTACCATGGGGATAACAGCGTAATATCGTTTGAGAGTTCATATCGACGACGATGTTTGCGACCTCGATGTTGAATTGCGGGATCCTGGAGGTGCAGCCGCTTCCAAGGGTTGGACTGTTCGTCCATTAAAGCCGTACATGATTTGAGTTCAGACCGGCGTGAGCCAGGTCGGTTTCTATCTACAATTTATGTAGGAAACATTAGATATAACTATATTCTAGTACGAAAGGACCGAATGATTAGTTATCCGCTGGTGAACCAATTGTAGTTAATCAAGGTCGATGGCGAGGAATATAGGACCGACCATGTCGGTCCCATAGGCCATGCCGCCTGAAGTATTACTGTTGGGTGGCTACGATAATTAAAATAATCACTGAATGCATCTCAAGTGAGAAGTTAAATATCATTCTATGTTTCCAATATATAGACTGTTTGAGAATAAAACGTGGATAGGATCTGTGTTTATTAGCATCGGGGATGCGATAGACCGACTATGTCGGTCCGATGCACGCCTCTATTCTAAGCTAAAGATTACTAATGGTCTAATTTACTAATCATCCGAAATCGCGGTCGCCACCCGAGGGCCTGATATCCGCCTCAATGATATAGATCATATGGGACCGACCATGTCGGTCTTATATCCTAGCCACCATGGATATCCTAGGTGGCTAGTATATCCAATTTAACTGATATGATGCCTAGGCGGTACCTCAGCACCTTCGGTGCTGGTAAGAGAATAGATGATTTATTATACTTTAAATAATTTATTAGGCCAAGTAGGGGCCATCTTTCGATGACATGGGATTTTATTGGATACCCCGGAGCCATGACAACTGGGCTTTCAAGATGCAGCAAGCCCAGTAATGGAAGAAGTTATATTTCTACACGATCAAATTATGTTTATATTAACCATAATTATTACTGCAGTTTTATGATTAATAGTTAGGGCGTTAACAACTAAACATTATCATAAATATTTATATGAAGGTACATTAATAGAAATTATTTGGACTTTAATTCCTGCGGCTATATTAGTTTTTATTGCATTCCCTTCTTTAAAATTATTATATTTAATGGATGAAGTTATAGATCCCGCTTTAACTATTAAGGCAATTGGGCACCAATGATATTGATCATATGAGTATTCAGATTATGGATCAGACACAATAGAATTTGACTCTTATATGATTCCAACATCAGATTTAAATAATGGGGATTTAAGATTATTAGAAGTTGATAATAGAATAATTGTTCCTATACAAACACAAGTGCGAGTATTAGTAACTGCCGCGGATGTTCTTCATTCATTTGCTGTTCCATCCCTATCAGTTAAAATGGATGCTGTACCTGGACGATTAAATCAAACAAGCTTCTTTATTAAAAGACCAGGAGTATTTTATGGTCAATGTTCAGAAATATGTGGTGCAAATCATTCTTTTATGCCTATTGTAATAGAGGCCGTTTCATTAGATAAATACATTCATTGAGTAGCGAATTGATCGGCTGAGACAGACTAAGTCTGTCTTGGCTCAGGGATATCCCGATATAGGCCTATGCCTAGAGTTACCAGTCCCGGATATCCAGAGGGTGCCCGTTACTGATATCCTAAGCCCCGGTAGCATCGGACCGACATCTAGGCATCTATGATGCCTAGTAGTCGGTCTATAGATGCTACCGGGGCTGCGCCATCCGAACCCGAGGCCCCCAGGGAGCACGTAGGTGCTGTACTATGCCGAAGGGATATCCCGATATATGACAGACCTTAGGCATTCTATATGCCTAAATTAATATATCCTATGAAGATATCATAGGATATCCTAGGTCTGTCCTATTACCACGCAGATATAGTATATCCCAGGATATCCCATGTCGGTCCGATGTTGCCACTTAGGTGGCTTCAGCTACTTTATAAGGTGTAGCCTTCCAGGTGCCCGTCCTCGTATATCCCATCGGCAAGGCGTCACCGCCTACGGCGGCATAGTATAGCACCTACGTGCTCCTTGCAGCGCCGTCCTAAGCTTAGAAGTGGATATCGGGTCGCGGAGGCTATGCTTCGGGGCTTAGCCCCGGCCTGCGGCGGCCATCGGCGGGGTTTATGGTGTGTAACTCAGGTGGTAGAGTGATAGGCTTTTAACCTATAAGTAGTTGGTTCAAACCCAATCACACCAAAATGCCACAATTAGACACAGTATCTTTTTTAACACAATACATATGAACATTAATAACTTTATTTTTTTTATTTTCTTTATTGGTAAATACAATATTACCCCGATTACAACAACAGTTAGCAATTAGATCAAGATCCGGTGCCGGGGCTTCGCCCCGAACTGAAGAGACAACTAAGCTTGAAATATTAGCCCCTATGGGGCGGATATCCCCACCGAAGGCGGTAATATTTAAAAAGTTATTTCAACTTAGGGTTTAGTCTCTGCCGGCTTAAGCCGGCAGATGCGCGCTCCATCATAATGTTAGCTGCATATTTTGATCAATTTAACGTAGTAAGATTAATAACAATACAAGCCTTTTTAGGGGATTGATTGGTAACTTTTACTAACTCTTCGATGATGATGGTGTTAGCGGTTACTATCTTTTGATTATTGTTAAAGGGGGATAAGTTAATACCAAATAGATGACAATCTATAATGGAATTAATACATTTAAATATACGTTCTGTTGTTCATGATAATTTAGGTAAACCAGGTCAAAAATATTTTCCCTTTGTTTTATGTATTTTTTTATTTATTGCTATGTTAAATATTTTAGGATTATTTCCGTATGTGTTTTCACCTACAGCCCACATAGTAATGACTTTTGGCTTATCTTTATCAATAATGATAGCAGTAACCCTATTAGGGTTTATTACTTTTCGATTAAATTTTTTAAGTATATTTACGCCAGGTGGGGCTCCCTTAATGTTAGCCCCCCTTCTTGTCTTAATTGAGACGGTTAGTTATATTACTCGAGTTATCTCATTAGGTCTCCGGCTAGCTGCTAATATATCAGCTGGACATTTATTATTTGCAATTTTATCTGGGTTTGCTTTTAATATGCTATCGAACGGTCTTGTTATTTTAAGTCTTTTCCCCATGTTAATTATGGTATTTATAACTTTATTAGAGATGATGGTAGCTGTAATTCAAGCTTACGTATTTTGTTTGCTCACAACAATCTATTTAGGGGATACCATTGCACTACATTAATATTTGTGCCGGAGGCGGTTTCCGCTCCGAGCCATACGGCTCCCGACGATTGAGGCATAGTCTCGGGATATCCTCGGATATCCCGATATAGGACCGACCTTAGGCATTCTATATGCCTAAATTAATATATCCTATGAAGATATCATAGGATATCCATGGTCGGTCCTATTACCACGCCGATAGGCATCATAGATGCCTAGGCGGTGAGGCCAGAGATGCAGAGTCCGGGTATTAGCGCTGGGGGCCCACACACGGGATGTCCGTGACTCAGCATCGGACCGACATAGTCGGTCTATCGCTATCCTCCAGCAACCCAGGGAGCACGTAGGTGCTGTACTATGCCGAAGGGATATCCCGATATATGACCAGGATATCCTGGGATATCCGAGCCACCTAGGTGGCTCAGGTCGGTCTCCTAGGATATATTAATTGGGACCGACCTTAGGCATTCTATATGCCTAAATTAATATATCCTATGAAGATATCATAGGATATATTAATAGGATATCCGGTGTTGGGGTTCCACCCCGAGTGCTATTCACCATGATATAATGTGTCTAAGCCTGAGCCGTTGGCGAATCTACCCATAGCTCAATTTGGGAGAGCATTTACCTTCTAAGTAAGAGGTTGTAGGTTCAAATCCTATTGGGTAAATCTTAGGGGCTCCTAGCCTGACCGACCATGTCAGGCTAGGAGTAACGTCATAGGGGGCCCCCAGGCTAGAGCCTCGGGTAGCGGGATATCAGGGACTCAGCCCTTAGCGCCCCAATGGGACTGAGGGTGCCGAATTAATGATGCAACATACTTATCACCCTTACCATTTAGTGGAGCCAAGTCCCTGACCATATATTGGGGCCTGTGGTGCTTTTTTTACTACGGTGGGGTCTGTAATATATTTCCACTATAGTCAAAGTTGAATATTAATTTTAGGTTTAATAACAATTGCATTTACAATGGTGGTTTGATGACGAGATGTTATTAGAGAAGCAACATATCAAGGTCATCATACTTTAATTGTAAAACAAGGATTAAAATATGGAATGATTTTATTTATAATATCTGAAGTATGTTTATTTTTTTCGTTTTTTTGAGCTTTCTTCCATAGTAGTTTAGCTCCAACTATTGAAATAGGTGCAGTTTGACCACCTAGGGGAGTTGATCCTTTAAATCCATTTTCAATTCCTTTATTAAATACTGCTATTTTATTAAGTTCAGGTGCGACAGTAACTTGGGCCCATCATGCAATAATTAGTGGCAAAAGAAAAGAAGCTATAATCAGTTTAGCCTTAACTGTGGCATTGGGGGTAATCTTTACAGGATTACAGGGAATGGAGTATTATGAAGCTCCTTTTACAATTTCCGATTCAGTGTATGGTTCAACATTTTTTGTTACGACAGGTGCTCATGGGGGGCATGTATTAATTGGTAGTTCCTTTTTATTAGTTTGTCTTTATAGATTAATAAATCATCAATTTACTAGACACCATCATTTTGGTTTTGAGGCGGCGGCATGATATTGACATTTTGTGGATGTAGTTTGATTATTTCTTTTTATGTTAATGTATTGATGGGGTTCATAAGCCCACACCAGTAGCTGTAGGTAGCCTTATAGGCTATGGGACCGACTTGGTCGGTCCTATATCGGTATATCCTCGGATATCCCTTCGGCATAGTATAGCACCTACGTGCTCCTTATGACGCTGGCCCCTTGTTTTGATATCCGGGACGGCGCCGCGCCATAGCCAGCGCCGTCCTAATGGGACTGAGCATCGGACCGACATACCAATCCCTATGACTATGTCATATAAGGCTAGGCATAGCCTCTGCTATGGGTATATCCCCGTATAGGAGGATAGCCCTAGACTTAGACCAGGATATCCTGGTATATCCGAGCCACCTAGGTGGCTTGGATATACCTGGATATCCTGGTCCTATATTCTATTAAGATATCTAAGTCTAGGCCTATGCCTAAATTAATATATCTTAGACCCGGATATCCCAGGATATCCTGGTCTAAGTCAAGGCTTCGTCCTCTAGGTGGCCTAGACTTAGATATCCCATGTCGGTCCTATTCCCACGCCACTAAGCCTAGGCTTACCCCCGTCGGTCCCATAGGCTGCGTGCCCGTCCTCGGATATCGGGGCATTAGTGGTTAGCCAAAGTGGTAAGGCATTAAGTTTTGATCTTAACTATTGCGGGTTCAACTCCCGCACCTCTAGGCATCTATGATGCCTAATTAGGACCGACCATGTCGGTCCTATATTAAGATATCCCAGGATATCCATAGGCGTGGTTATAGGACCAGGATATCCTGGTATATCCGAGCCACCTAGGTGGCTTGGATATACCTGGATATCCTGGTCCTATATTCTATTAAGATATCTAAGTCTAGGCCTATGCCTAAATTAATATATCTTAGACCAGGATATCCTGGGATATCCGAGCCACCTAGGTGGCTCAGGTCGGTCTCCTAGGATATATTAATTGGGACCGACCTGAGGCATTCTATATGCCTAAATTAATATATCCTATGAAGATATCATAGGATATCCTAGGTCTGTCATATTACCACGCCGATAGGCATCATAGATGCCTAAATTAAGATATCTAAGTCTAGGCCTATGCCTAAATTAATATATCTAAGCCTAGACTTAGACCAGGATATACAGGTCTAAGTCTAGGCTTCGTCCTCTAGGTGGTCTATGCCTAGATATCTTAATATGGGACCGACCTGAGCCACCTAGGTGGCTCGGATATACCAGGATATCCTGGTCCTATTGTGAAGCTATGCCGGCACGGCGCTTCCATGGTGATATGAGGCTAGGGGACTTCGTCCTCGGATATCGAGCTAGGAGTTCCTGGGGGCCCACACATACGGATATCCTGGGCTACGTCCTCTATGGTATAGGGAGATTAGGTTAATGGTAGACCGATAGCCTTCAAAGTTTTTAGTGTTGGTTCGATTCCAGCATCTTCTGCAGGAGCCACCTAGGTGGCTTGGATATACCAGGATATCCTGGTCCCAATTAATATATCCTAGGAGACCGACCTGAGCCACCTAGGTGGCTCGGATATCCCAGGATATCCTGGTCTAAGATATATTAATTTAGGCATAGGCCTAGACTTAGATATACCATGTCGGTCCTATGATATCCGGGACTTGGCTATCGTCGTCCTCGGGGGGTGGGTCTACAATAGCTTAATGGTAAAGCTTTTGGCTGTTAATCAAAATTATGTCAGTTCAATTCTGGCTTGTAGAGGGCCGGGAGTGTGGTGAAAATGGTAAACACGTCTGATTTAGGATCAGGTTTATGCAGGTTCAAATCCTGTCGCTCTTAAATGACGAAAACATTAAGAAAAGAAAATCCAGTTTTATCTTTAGTCAATGGTATGTTAATTGATCTTCCCTCTCCGGCAAATATTAGCTATTTATGGAATTTTGGATCTTTATTAGGGGTGTGTTTGGGAATTCAAATTGCAACAGGAATTTTTTTAGCAATGCATTATTGTGCAGATGTAAATTTGGCTTTTTCTTCAGTGGCCCATATTACCCGGGATGTTAATTACGGGTTTATCTCAAGATATTTACATGCTAATGGTGCTTCTATGTTTTTTTTATGTGTTTATATGCATATAGGAAGGGGTCTATATTATGGTAGTTACACCAAAATTATAGTATGAAATGTGGGTGTGGTGATATTTTTATTAATGATAGTTACCGCTTTTATTGGTTATGTGCTACCTTGGGGGCAAATGTCTTTTTGGGCCGCCACAGTTATAACTAATTTATTATCCGCAATTCCTTATGTTGGGGATGATATAGTAAGATGGGTATGAGGAGGATTTAGTGTCTCAAATGCAACTTTAAATAGATTTTATAGTCTTCATTATTTATTACCCTTTGTATTAGCAGCGCTGGCGATAGTTCATTTAATTGCTTTACATGAGGATGGATCAAATAATCCTATCGGGGTAAGATCCGATATAGATAAAGTGCCTCTCCATCATTATTATTCATTAAAAGACTTACATGGAGCGGTAATATTTGCCATACTGTTGTGTGCGATAGCGTTCTTATTTCCATATTCATTGGGGGACGCAGAGAATTTCAAACCAGCCAATCCATTAGTAACCCCAGTACATATAAAACCTGAGTGATATGTTTTATTTGCCTATGCTATATTACGTTCTATTCCAAATAAATTAGGAGGGGTAGTTGCCTTAATATTTAGTATATTAGTTTTATTTTTTTTACCTTATGTACACAAAAGTCATTTTAAGGGTTTAAGGTTTAGACCTTTAGGTAAAATTTTATTTTGATTTTTAGTGGCCGATTTTTTCCTTTTAACTTGAATTGGGGGTCAACCGGTAGAAGAGCCTTATATTTTAATAGGACAATTGGCATCAATTTTTTATTTTGCTTATTTTTTAATTTTAGTTCCAATAGCAGGTTATTTGGAAAACCAATTATTAAAATTAAGAGGCTAGAGCCTTAGGCATCATAGATGCCTAAATCATAATTGAGACCAGGATATCCTGGTATATCCGAGCCACCTAGGTGGCTCAGGTCGGTCCTAGATCTAGGTATAGCCCACCTAGGTGGCCTAGACTTAGATATCCCATGTCGGTCTTATATCCTAGCCACCATGGTGGCTAGTATGGCACCTACGGTGCGGCTATAGGCGTGGTTATAGGACCAGGATATCCTGGTATATCCGAGCCACCTAGGTGGCTTGGATATACCTGGATATCCGGGTCCTATATTCTATTAAGATATCCAGGCCTAGACTTAGACCAGGATATCCTGGTCCTATATTAGGCATCATAGATGCCTAGGAGTCGGTCCCGAAGGATCAATATCATTGAGGGGGCTGTCCGTGCTTGTCCTCGGATATCACGATGGGGGCTGCTAAGGCCTACGCCGTTATGGGCACCATGCATGGCCGTGGGCGCTCAGCCTTTGTAGCTCAATTCGGGAGAGCATTTACCTTGTAAGTAAGAGGTTGTAGGTTCAAATCCTACTAAAGGCAAGAATATTATTTTGAGGTAATGGAAGCTACGCTGGCTATTCAGGACTCCGCCTAGGCATCATAGATGCCTAGATGTCGGTCCCATATGATCAATATCATTGAGGGGGCCTCCTGTGTCATAGGCGGCAGGCTAGAGCCTTATAGGCCCTAGCCTAGCATGTCGGTCCTCTTCCTGGGATAATATTCGACCGAGATAAATAATATAATAATGGCAGCTGAAATTTTAAGTGCAGCTAAATTTGTAGGTGCTGGGGCAGCTACAATTGGGGCAGCTGGTAGTGGAGCAGGAATAGGAACTGTTTTTGGTAATTTAATAATAGGGTATGCTCGAAATCCTTCTTTAAAACAACAATTATTTACATATGCAATACTAGGGTTTGCGATATCAGAGGCAATGGGGCTATTTTGTTTAATGATGGCTTTCTTAATTTTATTTGCACTTTAATCTACCCCCGCATAGGGGCCCCTAATAGGGTTGGGGTAGCACCTCCGGTGCTGAGGCCGTAATATTATGATACTGGATCCCTCGCTGAGGCTATAGGACCGACCAGGTCGGTCCCATAGCCTCAGCACCCTGTAATGATGAGGTGGCTGAGTGTGGTAAAGCAACAGTTTGCTAAACTGTCGGGGCTAGTAGGCCCTGCATGGGTTCAAATCCCATTCTCATCGCCCAGGGAATATATCAATAGGTAGATTATCTGCTTTGGGAGTAGGGGGCTGTGGGTTCAAGTCCCACTTCCTTGATAATAGGGGGGGGCCGCATGGGTAAACCCATATAATAGGGATATCCCTATAGCATAGAGCCACCTAGGGATATAGGACCGACTACGTCGGCAGGGTACGGATAGCGATAGAACATATGTTAGAATTAGTCTTTATTTTACCGTTAATTGGAATAATATACCTAATAATTTTACCAAGGGATAATACTGTAAAATTAAAAAAAGCCGCTCTAGAATGATCATTATTTACATTAACTGCCACAATTCTTTTATGGGCTTCTTTTGATGGTGGGGGACAATTTCAAGCTATAAAAAAATTTGAATGAATCCCTGGGCTTGAGCCAGTATTTGGTCCAGCTCTTTTTGCAGTGGATGGTATTTCGATATTTTTTTTAATCTTAACTGCATTATTAACCCCTATTTGTATTTTAATTAGTTGAAATTCTATAAAATTTTTAATTAAAGAGTTTTTATTATGTTTATTGTTCATGGAATTTTTATTAATTGGGGTTTTTTCTGTATTAGATTTAGTAGGGTTTTATATATTGTTTGAAGGGATATTAATTCCAATGTTTTTAATAATAGGAATATGGGGATCAAGGGAAGAAAAAGTGCAAGCATCTTATTATTTTTTCTTTTATACTTTTATAGGGTCAGTTTTTATGTTATTAGCTATATTTACCTTGTATGGGCAGACTGGAACTACCGATTATCAAGCTTTATGTTGTGCATCTAAGGATGCGGAATTACAATATTGGGTTTTTTTAGGCTTCTTTTTAAGTTTGGCCATCAAAATACCTAAAATCCCCTTTCATATTTGACTACCCCAAGCACATGTAGAGGCTCCTGTAGCAGGTTCTGTAATTTTAGCTGGTGTTCTATTAAAATTGGGAGGATATGGGTTTATAAGATTTTCTTGGCCATTGCTCCCAGAAGCTTCGGAATTTTTTGCTCCTTTAATTCAAACTTTAAGTATTCTTGCTATAATTTATGGTAGTTTAACAACTTGTAGGCAGGTTGATTTAAAACGTATAATAGCTTATTCGTCTGTTGCTCATATGGGTTTAGTTACTTTAGGGATATTTAGTCATACTATTCAAGGCTTAGTGGCTGCTATTTTTTTAATGTTAGCGCATGGTTTAGTAAGTTCTGCTTTATTTATTGCGGTAACTCTCTTATATGAACGACACCATACTCGTCTAGTAAAATATTATCGGGGGATGGCTATAACAATGCCATTATATGGTATATTGATGTTAACCCTAGTATTAGCTAACGCCTCTATTCCCCTAAGTTGTAATTTTATAGGGGAGTTTATCTCACTATTAGCCGCTTTTGAGTATAGTTTTATTATAGGTTTACTTGCTTCTTTAGGTATGGTTTTATCTGCAGGGTATTCAATCTATTTATATAATAGAATTTGTTTTGGTTTTCCTTCAAGATATCTCTATTTTTCTAGAGATATAAATAGACGTGAGTTTTATACTTTATTCCCTTTAGTTTTTTTAATATTTTTATTGGGGGTATTTCCTTTTATTATCATAGATGTAGTTCAAAGTTCAGTAATAAGGGTCGAGCCATATGCGTAAGGCCGAGTCACCCTACCTAAGTGCCGGATGTTAAGATAATATGGATATCCCTATGCTATAGGGATATCCTCGTATATCCCGATATATGACCAGGATATCCTGGGATATCCGAGCCACCTAGGTGGCTCAGGTCGGTCTCCTAGGATATATTAATTGGGACCGACCTTAGGCATTCTATATGCCTAAATTAATATATCCTATGAAGATATCATAGGATATATTAATAGGATATCCATGGTCGGTCCCATCATAGATGCCTAGATGTCGGTCCTAGGAGTCTGTCCCATAGGCTGCGGGGCCTAGGATATCCCTATAGGCTATGCCTACAGGGACCAGCCTCCTAGGTGGCAGTGCCCGTTACTGATGTCCTAAGCCCCGGTAGGTGAGACTACCGGGGCTGCGCCCAGTGTAGCAGCAACCCAGGTTGCCATAGGGACTACGTCTCACCTATACCGCCCCGGTCGTATTGCCACCATAGCCGATGCAGCATCCTATCAGGCTCTAGCCTCAGACCCCGTCACCTACAGCCCCCTGTATGATCAATATCATGGAGTGGGGGTAGCCTAGGTGGCAGTGCCCGTTACTGACATCCTAAGCCCAGTGTAGCAGCAACCCAGGGAGCACGTAGGTGCTGTACTATGCCGAAGGGATATCCTCGGATATCCCGATATAGGACCAGGATATCCTGGTCTAAGTCAAGGCTTCGTCCTTAAGTTCCGCCTAGGCCCTAGACTTAGCTTACCCCCGTCGGTCCCATAGGCTGCTATACAGGGACTCAGCATCGGACCGACATAGTCGGTCTATCGCATCTATGATGCCACCACCTAGGTGGCTCCAGCTACTTTAGTAGCCCCCCAGGTGCGGCGCTGTGTGCTGAGGCTCTGCCTCGGACCCATGGGCCGTATCGTCTATTTCCATTCTGGCACCTGCGGTGCTGAGGCTCTGCCGGCTCCGGCAGTGCCCGGTCTAGGTCGGGTCCTATATCCGCCCCCGACCGCCAACTCCGTCGGCCGCCAGGGACGGATAGCCAGTGCCGCCCGACGTGAGGATATTACCACAGCCTCACGTCTCAGGGGGCTCACGTCCTCGGATATCACGCTTCATACGGGTGAAAATAGCTCAGTCGGTAGAGCACGGGTTTGTGGAGCCAAAGGTCGAGAGTTCAAATCTCTCTTTTCACCTAGATAAGCAGCAACATGGGTTGCTGCATACGGCCCGACCCTGAAGCCGATGCCGGCCATAGGCGTGGTGGGACCGACTCCTAGGCATCTATGATGCCTAATATAGGACCAGGATATCCTGGTCTAAGTCAAGGCTTCGTCCTTAAGTTCCGCCTAGGCCCTAGACTTAGCTTACCCCCGTCGGTCCCATAGGCGGGAGATCCCTGCACTCCACGGGTATGGGGCCGGCATCGGTAGTCTCACCGTAGGCCCTAGCCTCATATTACGGTGATATCCGCCCCTGGCCTGCCATATTCCGGTGATATCAGTAGCCTCGGACCGACATAGTCGGTCCGATGCTACCGGGACCTGGGGTATCCCCCCGACGTAGTCTCACCCACGGTCCTAGGCATAGCTGTGAGGCTATGCCTAATCCGCCCCGACCACGTCTCACCGAGGATATCAGGGACTCCGCCCTAGGATATCGCTATCCTCGGTAGCAGGGCCCGCCCTCGTATATCCCGAGGGGATCTAATATGGAGGCCTACTAAGTTGTGTTCCCATGGTCCAGGGGTTAAGACATTAGGTTTTCAACTTAAAGACGGGAGTTCGATTCTCCTTGGGAATAGAGTGGAAGGATTATTTTATTTATTCACATTAGGGGTTATAATATCTGGAATAATGGTTATTTCTGCGCTTAATCCAGTACACTCTGTGCTTTGACTTATTGTTGCTTTTACTAGTGCGTCTGCGCTTTTTATATTGCTTGAGGTTGAATTTATTGCTTTAATTTTTTTAATTGTTTATGTTGGAGCTATTGCTATCCTATTTTTATTCGTAATTATGATGTTAAATTTAACTGATTTAGAGGGAGGAGGGGATATGTCCAATTATCTGCCTGCAGGATTTATAATTGGGGTTGTTTTTTTATTTGAAATAGCCCATGTTATGGGGGGCCGAATGGTTTCATGACCCCATGGCGGGATATCCGGGACTCTGTCCTCGGATATCGCCCAGCCAGCCATTTTGCTGGGAAATCCTAATGTAGAAGTATTAGGACGAGTTTTATATACAGACTATTATTATTTATTTATTATAGCTAGTTTTATTTTATTAGTGGCTATGATTGGGGCAATTGTACTAACTCATGATTCTAAAACAGAAATCAAAAGACAAGATATTTTTATCCAAACTAGTCGTCAGTTATGACAAGATTAATGCGGCGTATGGATATCCAGATATAGGCATCTATGATGCCTAGACGTCGGTCCCATAGGCGCTGGCACCGTCGGTGCCTTCCGCTACTTTAGTAGCTCGGCATCGATAGATGGCCATTCCTGGAACCCCGATTACGATGAGCGCTGAATTTCTAAGTATCTTTATATTATTATTATTTAGTATTATTCTTTCTACTGTTATATCTGGCGCTTCCTATATAGTAGGAGTAAAGCAGCCAGACAGTGAGAAAGTGTCTGTATATGAATGTGGGTTTGACCCTTTTGAGTCCTCAAGAATCCCATTTTCGGTTAGATTTTTTTTAGTAGGTATTCTTTTTATGATTTTTGATTTAGAAATTTCTTTTCTTTTTCCTTGGTGTGTGGTTTATAATCAAATTGGATTATTTGGATTTTGAACTATGTATTTCTTTTTAGTAATTTTAACTGTAGGTTTAATTTATGAGTGGATAAAAGGGGGTTTAGAGTGAGAATAATATGTAATCCAGGGGGCTAGGCACTACGTGCTGTGTGATATGAGGCGATAACCTTCTAGGCGTGGTATGCTATTACCACGCCGATACCCAGGGCTCCACGCTGTACCGCTACTTTGTAAGGTGTAGCCTTCCCGGTGGGTGCCTCGGATATCACCGCGCCTACGGCGCCGCCAAGGCGGCGGGGGAGTGTTTGTAATTTAAAGGTAAAATATCTGTCTTCGGAATAGAAAATAGGGGTTCAAGTCCCTTCAGACATTAAATGTACTACGAATATTTAACAGTTGGTATTATATTGTTTATATTAGGAGTTTTAGGAATAGTGTTAAATAGGAGTAATCTTATAATAATGTTAATGTCAATAGAATTGATGTTATTAGCTATTTCTTTTTTATTTTTAATAAACTCAGTTGTCATAGATAATTTAATAGGACAAATATTTACAATATTGATATTAACCGTAGCGGCTGCTGAATCAGCCATTGGGTTAGCAATTTTAGTTGCCTATTATAGGGTTAGGGGTACAATAGCTGTGAGATCATTAAATCTTTTAAGAGGATAGAGGAGCACCGACAGCCCTATCATTGGGGTAGCTGTCGGGGGCCTAGGATCTCCTAGGCCCCCTAGGTGCTATGTACCTGAGACGTAATCATATGGGGCTAGGCATCATAGATGCCTAAATCTATGATGCCTAGCCTCACGTCCTCAGGGGGGCTATAAAGAGATTTTATGAGTTTATATTTAAGCCGATGATTGTTTTCAACTAATCATAAAGATATTGGGACTCTTTATTTATTATTTGGAGCATTTGCAGGCATGATAGGTACAGCATTTAGTATGCTTATAAGATTAGAGCTATCAGCCCCTGGGTCAATGTTAGGGGATGATCAATTATATAATGTTATAGTTACAGCCCATGCTTTTCTAATGATATTTTTCTTAGTTATGCCAGTAATGATTGGGGGATTTGGAAATTGATTCGTGCCATTATATATTGGTGCACCCGATATGGCTTTTCCAAGATTAAACAATATTAGTTTTTGATTATTACCTCCGGCTTTAACTCTATTATTAGGATCTGCTTTTGTAGAGCAAGGGGTTGGTACAGGATGGACAGTATATCCCCCTTTAGCAGGCATACAAGCGCATTCTGGGGGATCGGTTGATATGGCAATATTTAGTCTTCACTTGGCGGGTATTTCTTCGATATTAGGGGCTATGAATTTTATCACAACAATCTTTAATATGAGAGCGCCCGGTATTACAATGGATAGACTGCCATTATTTGTATGATCTATTTTAATAACAGCCTTTTTATTATTATTATCTTTACCTGTATTAGCTGGTGGTATAACAATGCTTTTAACAGATAGAAATTTTAATACAACATTCTTTGATCCTGCTGGAGGAGGAGACCCAATACTATTTCAACATTTATTTTGATTCTTTGGTCATCCTGAAGTTTATATTTTAATATTACCTGGTTTTGGAATTATTTCTCAAATAATCCCAACATTTGCTGCTAAAAAACAAATATTTGGATATCTTGGTATGGTTTATGCTATGGTTTCAATTGGTATATTAGGATTTATAGTTTGAGCACATCACATGTTTACAGTAGGTATGGATGTAGACACAAGAGCATATTTTAGTGCAGCTACTATGATAATTGCAGTTCCAACTGGGATTAAAATATTTAGCTGAGTTGCTACTATCTTTGGTGGTTCATTAAGATTAGACACTCCAATGCTTTGAGCAATAGGGTTTGTCTTTTTATTTACTATGGGAGGATTAACTGGTATTGTGTTAGCAAATAGTTCTTTAGATATTGCATTACACGATACTTACTATGTTGTAGCTCACTTCCATTATGTCCTATCAATGGGGGCTGTCTTTGCAATATTTGGAGGATTTTATTATTGATTTGGTAAAATTTCTGGATATTGTTATAATGAGGTCTATGGTAAAATACACTTTTGATTAATGTTTATAGGTGTCAATTTAACTTTTTTCCCTCAACATTTCTTAGGACTAGCCGGATTACCGAGACGGTATTCGGATTTCCATGATAGTTTTGCAGGATGGAATCAAATAAGTTCTCTAGGATCTGTAATATCAATTGTAGCTGTAGTATGATTTATTTATATTGTTTATGATGCTTATGCGAGAGAAATAAAATTTGTAGGATGGGTTGAAGATAGTGGTTACTATCCATCTTTAGAATGGGCACAAACTTCTCCTCCAGCTCATCATACTTATAATGAATTACCTTATGTATATGCGGGGCAATCGGGCCGGGTAGGGCCATAAGCTCGATCCCTAAGATGGGCGCTGTGATATCCTCGGTCGCCGACTACGTCGAGCGGGATATCACACCCGGCTAAAGCCTCATATTCCGGTGATATCAATCCGTCCCGGTACGGACCGACGTCGGTCCTATAGCCTCATATCCCAATGCTACCGTGAGACTACGTCTCTACAAGATATAGGACCGAGGTCGGTCCCATAGGCTAGGTATAGGCCTCGCATCTACGATGCTACGTCTCAGCCTCCTGATATCCGAGGCAATAGGACCGACGTCGGTCCTATAGCCTCGGATATCCCGCCCCCGAGGCAACATAAAGTAGTATAAGGGCAATGCACAAATCATGGATTGGGATGTACGTTCGAATCGTACCTTTATCACCCGCCGAAGACCTCAGGGGGCGGGATATCCCGATTGGGACCAGGATATCCAGGTATATCCAAGCCACCTAGGTGGCTCAGGTCGGTCCCATATGATATCTTAATTTAGGCATCATAGATGCCTAGAGGTGGCATCTATGATGCCTAGGCTATCACTACTTTATAAGGTGTAGCCTTCCCGGTGCCCGTCCTCGGATATCACGTCCTCAGGGAGGTAAACCCCGGTAGGTGATGGAAAGGTGGCAGAGTTGGTTAATGCGGTTGTCTTGAAAACAGCAGCCATTAAAGTGGTTCGTGAGTTCGAATCTCACCCTTTCCCTGAGATTATAGTTTAATCAGGTAGAATAGTCGGTTGTCATCCGATTAATACGGGTTCAAATCCCGTTAATCTCGAGTGCGGGACGTGGCACCTATGGAGCTGAGTTTAAGTAGGCGTCTAAGGACGCCGTCCTCATGGGCGGTTCATACCTCTGTACCGACCATGTCGGTCCCATAGGCTGTGAGGCCACCGACTATCATAGAGGTGCCCGCCCTCGGATATCGGGGCGTTATAGCATAATTGGTATTGCAGTAGTTTGCAAAACTTCTTAGTATAGGTTCAACCCCTATTAACGCATATTAGCTTAAGAGGGATGGCTATAACCGGGCCGACATTCTACGTGACGCGAAGCGTTTGAAGCTTGGTTACGTCCTAATGGGGCTGAGCATCGGACCAGGATATCCTGGTATATCCGAGCCACCTAGGTGGCTCAGGTCGGTCCTATATCTAAGTCTAGGCCTAGCATTCTAGATGCCTAAATTAATATATCTAAGCCTAGACTTAGACCAGGATATCCTGGTCTAAGTCTAGGCTTCGTCCTCCAGGTGGCTGGTCGGTCTATCGCATCTCTGACGCAGCACTTGTAGGCCCCGGTCCCGGTGAGACTACGTCCCCGAGGCTCTAGCTTCGATGGGCCACTAAGCCTAGGCTTAGCCACACACGAGGATGCCATTAAGGGAAAATATGGGAATAATAATTCTAAAAATCTTAGCTATTTTAGTGCCATTACTAATTTCTATTGCATATTTAACATTAGCAGAACGAAAAGTTTTAGGTTATATTCAATGCAGGAAGGGGCCTAATGTAGTAGGTGTTTATGGGCTATTACAACCTTTAGCAGATGGGTTAAAGTTATTCATTAAAGAAATAATCATTCCTAATCATGCTAATATCTTTATATATATAATGGCTCCAATTTTATCATTAACTTTGGCTTTTATGGCTTGAGGGGTAATACCTTATGGTCAGGGAATTGTATTTAGTGATTTAGGGATTGGCATACTTTATTTATTTGCAGTTTCCTCAATTAGTGTATATGCTATATTAATGTCTGGATGATCAAGTAATTCCAAATATGCGTTTTTAGGGGCAATAAGGGCAGCTGCTCAAATGATAAGTTATGAGGTATCTATTGGATTAATAATTATTTCTGTTGTTTTATGTGTCGGATCTTTAAATTTAACTGAAATAGTATTAACTCAAAAACCAATATGATTTATTATACCATTATTTCCAGCCGCGATAATGTTTTTTGTGTCTGCTTTGGCAGAAACTAATAGAGTACCGTTTGATTTAACAGAAGGGGAATCCGAATTAGTGTCTGGATATAATGTCGAATACTCTAGTATGTCATTTGCTTTATTTTTTTTAGCCGAATATGCCCATATAATCTTGATGTCAACTTTTGGGGTCATTCTCTTTTTAGGAGGGTGAATGGTGACTTCAGCGCCTATCGGGATATCTTCGGATATCCCGATTTTGGGGCTTAAAGTATCTCTTATTATATTTTTATTTATATGGGTTAGGGCCTCTTATCCAAGAATAAGATACGATCAATTAATGGTGTTATTATGAAAATCTTATTTACCTCTAAGTTTAGCTTTTGTAGTTTTAGTGTCTGGGATTCTTATAGGGTTTAACGCCCTACCTCCATATTAATAAGCACGGGTGCCATGGTCCATGTGGTATCTTACCGTATGCTCGATTCTATCTTAGCACCTACGCGGGTATGGCGGCTATAGGCGTGGTTATAGGACCAGGATATCCTGGTATATCCGAGCCACCTAGGTGGCTTGGATATACCTGGATATCCTGGTCCTATATTCTATTAAGATATCTAAGTCTAGGCCTATGCCTAAATTAATATATCTTAGACCAGGATATCCTGGGATATCCGAGCCACCTAGGTGGCTCAGGTCGGTCTCCTAGGATATATTAATTGGGACCGACCTGAGGCATTCTATATGCCTAAATTAATATATCCTATGAAGATATCATAGGATATCCTAGGTCTGTCATATTACCCCGATATAGGACCGACAATGGATATCTAAGTCTAGGCCACCTAGGTGGCTATGATGGGACCGACCTGAGCCACCTAGGTGGCTCGGATATACCAGGATATCCTGGTCCTATATTGAGATATCTAAGTCTAGGCCACCTAGGTGGGCTATGCCTAGATATATCAATTAGGCATCATAGATGCCTAGGAGTCGGTCCCACCACGCCTACTGAGGCTATATCCAAGCCCCAGGCAGGGATATAGCCGATGCTATGGTGCTGTGATTACTGCACTTGAGTGTAAAGCCACTGTGGTGGAAAGGGTAGACACGCCAGATTTAAAATTTGGAGACAATATGAGTTCAAATCTCATCAGTGGTAGGAAGCCCGCGGGGATATCCCGATATAGGCATCTATGATGCCTAGCGGTATGTAGCTTAATTTGGTGGAGCGCAGTCTTGATAAGACTGAGGATATTGGTTCAATCCCAATCTTACCGATCCCCGCCGTGCCTACGAAGCTCTGCTTAGGCCTAGACTTAGACCGACTCCTAGGCATCTATGATGCTAGGCCTAAGTGAGACCAGGATATCCTGGTATATCCGAGCCACCTAGGTGGCTCAGGTCGGTCCCATAGGTCCCCGTGCAGATTGTAATCCAGGCGATGGATCCGGAAGGTGAGATGGCAGAGCGGTAATGCATTTCGCTGTAAACGGAGTAAGGGAATACCCGATCGAGAGTTCAAACCTCTCTCTCACTAAGCCTGCTAGTTTTACCCATAGGCCCCCATGCGGGCCGCCAACGATGCTCACCGCAGGATAGGCCGCCGCCCAGCGCTTCAGCGCATAGCGGTGCTATTCGCATCCGGGGCTGAGCCAGCCATATCGCCTACGGAGGCCACTAAGTTCCGCCTAGGCCCTAGACTTAGCTTACCCCTAGACTTAGATATCCCATGTCGGTCTTATATCCTAGCCACCATGGTGGCTAGTATGGCACCTACGGTGCGGCTATAGGCGTGGTTATAGGACCAGGATATCCTGGTATATCCGAGCCACCTAGGTGGCTTGGATATACCTGGATATCCTGGTCCTATATTCTATTAAGATATCTAAGTCTAGGCCTATGCCTAAATTAATATATCTTAGACCAGGATATCCTGGGATATCCGAGCCACCTAGGTGGCTCAGGTCGGTCTCCTAGGATATATTAATTGGGACCGACCTGAGGCATTCTATATGCCTAAATTAATATATCCTATGAAGATATCATAGGATATCCTAGGTCTGTCATAGATGCCTATAGGTGGCTAGTATATCCAATTTAACTGATATGATGCCTAGGCTGATAGCTTATTAGGTAAAGCATGTTGCTCATAACAACAAAGTAGTTGGTTCAACTCCAACTCAGTCTATCTATCCTGAGGCTCTCAGCGCTTCGCGCCATATCTCGAGATATGGCGCCTCACGCCTCCGTGATACCCGAGGACGGTGGAGGCCCGCCCAGGGAGCAGAGGCTACGCTGGGGATATACGAGGATATCCAGATATAGGCATCAATGATGCCTATAGGTCGGTCCCATAGCGAGTAGAGTTGACTAAAGGTTAGTTACCAGACTCATTATCTGGGGAATGTAGGTTCGAGTCCTGCCTCTACATCTTGTATGAAACTTTTAACATAATAATAAATCCAGAGGTATTATTAAGTTTAGCAGTGTTAAGTTTAATTCTTTACGGGATTAATCTGTCAACACTTAAATTATCGATTGGTATACTGCAGCTCATGTTATGAGCGGGGGTGACTAGTTTAGCGTCTTATGACGCAGGGGTGGACGAGCTATTGTCCTGGCCAACAGCCTTCGGCTGCAATGGTCTATTAATGACGAATAGTTGAATAATAATATCTAAAATACTCATAATAATAGGTTCAATTTCAATTTTATTAATGGGTACCGACTACGTCGGTACTATAATGATAAAACCATATCAATCCTCTCCAATGGGACCGACTACGTCGGTCCTATATCGGCGTGGGGATTCTACTACGCCTATTTTGGTATTAATTGTTGCATTAAGCTCATTATTATTAGTCTCTTCAATAAATTGACTTTCAATTTATTTAGCTATAGAATTACAAACTTTCTCACTATTTATTTTAGCCGCATTAAAAAGAGACAGTGCTTATAGCACCGAGGCCGGTTTAAAATATTTTGTATTAGGCGCAGTGTCTTCTGGTTTATTTTTATTTGGATGCGCTCTATTGTACGGATTAACAGGAGAAACTAGCATTCAAGGGATAAATTCAGCGGTTGGCACTGATGTGGGAAAAATTTTGATAACAATTTCTTTATTATTTAAATTATCTGCGGCACCTTTTCATATGTGGGCACCAGATGTCTATGAAGGGGCGCCCACAACTACTACCGCCTTGTTAGCCACTGTTCCTAAGATTGGAGTGTTTTCAATTTTAGTTCAAATAGGTCCTGTAACTAATGTGGTGTTAGTTTGTGCTGTATTATCAATAGTTTATGGGGCCATTGGAGCACTCAATCAAACCAAAATAAAACGTCTATTGGCTTATAGTGGAATTGGCCATATGGGGTTTATATTATTTGGTGTAGCGATAGGGTCTTTTGAAAGCATTCAAGCAAGTTTAATATATATGGTTATTTATGTAATAATAACGATATGTAGTTTTTCAATAATATTATCTTTAAAATTGGCTAAAGATTTAATAGTAGAAGTTGGCGGTTTATCAAGGGATAATCCTGTAATAGCATTAACGTTAGCTTTAGCTTTTTTATCTACTGCTGGAATCCCGCCTTTAGCGGGATTTTTAAGTAAATGATTGATATTATTATCTGGGNTATCTAATGGCTATTATTTAATTTGTATTATAGCCGTGATAAGCTCAGTAATTGCTGGAGTGTATTATGTGAGATTAGTTCAAATAATTTATTTTCAAGCGGATTATCCTATATTAATTTGACAAAACCTGCTAAGACCGCCGGTCCCTGGCTGGGACCGAAGGGTAGATTTTAGTAAATCCGTGGTAGCGGGGTTAACTTTTTTTCTAATTTTATTTTTAATGATTTCGCCTAATTTTTTATTACAAATTACTCATGATGCAACCATAAGTTTATATTAAGCATCACGCGTGACGCTGGCCAGCCACCTAGGTGAGCATCGGACCGACCTATAGGCATCTATGATGCCTATCGGCGTGGTAATAGGTCCCAATTAAGTAAGTCTAGACTTAGCCTAGACTTAGACCAGGATATCCTGGTATATCCGAGCCGCCTAGGTGGCTTGGATATACCAGGATATCCTGGTCCTATATTAGGCATCATAGATGCCTAGGAGTCTGTCCTCGGCCTAGACTTAGTATAGGCCACATATCACAATGCTACCGTGTATATACCATGTATATATTAGTATTATTTATCCCTTTATTAAGTGCGATAATATCTGGATTATTTGGAAGGAAAATAGGGACTAAAGGGGCAGGTATATTAACATCGAGTTGTATCAGCATCTCTGCTATTCTATCCTGTTGTATATTTTATGAGACTACTTTAAATTCGTCGGCCGCCTATATAAAGTTATGACGATGATTTGATTCAGATTTATTAACAACTAATTTTGGTTTACAATTTGATAGTTTAACATCTACTATGTTAATTGTTATAACAAGTGTGTCTGCCTTAGTGCATATTTATTCTACAGGGTATATGTCAGAAGATCCTCATATACCTCGATTTATGTCCTATCTATCCTTATTTACTTTTTTAATGATAGTTTTAGTAACAAGTGATAATTATGTTCAATTATTTATAGGTTGAGAAGGGGTTGGTTTATGCTCTTATCTTTTAATTAATTTTTGACTAACTAGAATAAAAGCGAATAAAGCAGCAATAAAAGCTATGTTAATAAATAGAGTGGGGGATATAGGATTAGTTTTAGCTATGCTATTATGTTTAATTGAATTCGGTACATTAGATTTTTCAGCCATTTCTGGTTTATTAGTGACGCCTAATATAAATAGGGAAAATGTAACCATAATCTGTTTACTATTATTTTGGGGGGCAGTAGGTAAATCCGCCCAATTAGGATTACATACTTGGCTTCCTGATGCTATGGAGGGTCCTACCCCCGTATCTGCTTTAATTCACGCGGCTACTATGGTTACAGCGGGTGTGTTTTTAATAATTAGATCTGGACCGCTTTTTGAAGTGTCTTCTTTAGCATTAACCATTGTTACAATTTTAGGGGCTTTAACTGCCTTTTTTGCTGCTACTACCGGAGTTGTTCAAAATGATTTAAAAAAAGTAATTGCTTATTCAACTTGTAGTCAATTAGGTTATATGGTTATGGTTTGTGGAATATCTAATTATTCCACAAGCTTATTTCATTTAATGAATCATGCATTTTTTAAGGCTTTATTATTTTTAAGTGCTGGTTCTGTAATACATGCTGTAAGTGATGAGCAAGATATGAGAAAAATGGGAGGTTTAATCAAATCAATTCCTTTTACTTATACTATGATTTTAATTGGATCTTTATCGTTAATGGGGTTTCCTTATTTAACTGGATTCTATTCCAAAGATTTAATATTAGAATTGGCGTATGATAAATATTATATTGTTTTTGCCTATTGATTAGGAAGCTTTTCAGCTTTATTAACTGCTTTTTATTCTATAAGATTAATTTATTTAACTTTTATTACAAATTCCAATTCAAAAAAAGAAGTTCTTATGGGAGTTCACGAATCCTCTTTAAACATCACATTCCCTTTACTTTTATTGGCTTTTGGTAGTATTTTTGTAGGGTATTTGGCGAAAGAAATAACTCTATCTAATGTAATTCCACCAATAGTATCAAATTCAATAAAAATGATTCCTTTATTATTTAGTTTGTTTGGGGCCTTTTTTGCTTTTGTCATTTATAATAGTTCCCGACTGTGGCGCAGCGGGATGAATCCGGCTTTGGGGGATATCCGGGACGTAATCCTCGGATATCCGGGGTCAAGCCGAATAGCTCGACCATTTTATACTTTTTTTAATTCTGCTTGACAATTTAATTATATAATAAATCATTTTATTGTAGGCAACATATGAAAATTTGGTCATTTAATAACATATAGGGTAATAGATAGAGGGGTCCTAGAAATTCTAGGGCCAAGAGGAATATCTAATGTAATAATAAAATTAACTCAAAATATTAGTAACTTACAATCAGGAATGGTATTTAATTATGCTTTAATTATGATTGTATTTACTACTTTATTTATCTCGGGGGCCCCAAGGGGTTTTAGCTCAATATGGTAGAGCGTAGGCTTTGCAAGTCTGAGGCTGCAGGTTCAAGCCCTGTAAACTCTATATCATGGCCGCCCTATATTCAGGGTATGCACCCTATTATGAGGCCTATGCCTAATTAAGATATCTAAGTCTAGGCCTAGCATTCTAGATGCCTAAATTAATATATCTAAGCCTAGACTTAGACCAGGATATCCTGGTATATCCGAGCCACCTGGGTGGCTCAGGTCGGTCTCCTAGGATATATTAATTGGGACCGACCATGTCGGTCCTATAGCCCATGGGATCTCACGCCTATGGCGGTGGACGCTGGGTGATATAGTTTAAGGGTAAAACAATTATCTCATACGTAATAAGATAGAGGTTCAACTCCTCTTTTCACCTTATCGACCCATGGGATCCAGAGCCTATGGGACCGACGGGCCCCTAAGTTCCGCCTAGGCCCTAGACTTAGCTTACCCCCGTCGGTCTCAGAGGCCCCGGATGTCCCAATAGCCCCTGTTATGGGCTGAATGGAATAATTTAGTTCTTATATTTTAATTTTGATAAACTTCTTTTTATTTAGAGAAGATAACACCCGTGAGGGATATCCTCGGATATAGGACCAGGATATCCTGGTATATCCGAGCCACCTAGGTGGCTCAGGTCGGTCCCATAGGCACAAGTAGCTCAATATGGTAGAGCAAAACACTGAAAATGTTTGGGTTATTGGTTCAAATCCGATCTTGGGCAATTCCTTTGATTTTGGGGAAGATATAAAGCGAGCGGCACTTATAATACATGCTAAGGGAACGGAAAATATGGGATCTCATGTAAGTACGTCCTATACAGGTGAGTAATGTTCTGGAACTAACCAATTGGATGGGAATAGAATTCCCATAATAAATCTGATCCCCCGGCGGCATCTACGATGCCGCTGGGGGGTCATGATATGGAACCTGTTGGAATCTAGTCGATAGGGATATAGGACCGACATAGTCGGTCCCATAGACCATCGGTGTCTAGGGATATCCCCGTCGGCGTGCGACTATGTCGCACGCCGACGCGCCACCTAAGTGGCTAGTATATCCCGATATAGGACCGACTATGTCGGTCCTATAATGACGCCGGGGACCATTTACGGGATTCTAATAAAGGGGCAGAACCCCTATGGGCCAATTGATAGGCTGGAATCGTATTAGGTAAAAGGGGATAGAGCCCCTTGCCAAAGATGCGTAGCTGAGAGGCCACACTTCCACTGAAACAAGGGGAAGACTCGTATAGAGGCAGCAGTAAAGAATATTGTGCAATGTATGAAAGTATGACACAGAGATGTCGCATAAGATAGACTGTCAAATCTACGTGCCAGCAGACGCGGTTATACGTAAGGTCTAAGTTTTTATCAGAAAAGGCGTAAAGGGTGTGTAGGCAGGATCCCATCGGCAAGGCGTCACCTAGGCGGCATCTACGATGCCGCTGGGAGGCTATGCCTCGGACCCATGGGATGTGAGGTTTAAAGGGGTAAATGGAACTTTTATGTAGCGGTAGAATGCTTTAATATAAAATGGAACACCGGAGGCGAAGGCAATTTACTAATTAAATCTGACGCTGAGACACGAAAGTAAGGGGAGCAAACAGGATTAGATACCCTGGTAGTCCTTACCGTAAACTATGAATATTAGATCACAGCAGCCAGGGGCGGCCGCCCCCGGCGAATGTGGTCGACGAAAACTCAAGAAAATCCCGCCTGAAGAGTACGATCGCAAGATTAAAATTCAAAAAATTTGGCGGTTCACTAAACCAATTAGAGGAGCGTGTAGTTTAATTCGATAATCCGCGATTAACCTTACCAAAACTTGAATAATTCAAAATAGGGATATCTTCGGATATCCCGATATAGGACCGACGGTGAGATCCGCGCCACCTAAGTGGCTAGGATATCCCCGTCGGTCCCATTAACGGTTAGAGATGACTATTAATTACAGGTATTGCATGGCCGTCGTCAGTTCGTGTTGTGAAAGAAATAGAACGAACTTAACCCTTAATCGTTATTATAGAACGGCCCCACGGGGTCCTTTTACGATATTAAGGATGACGTCAGGTCCTTATGATCCTAATGTTTTGGGCTACATATGCGCTACAATTTTTTATACAAAGAGAAACTTAAATTGAAAGAGTAAACTCTAAAGTAAAAATTCGGATTGCCCCTTGAAATTGGGGCCTGAAGTTGGATTTAATAGTAATCGGAAAGTAGAGCGTTCTGGTGAATACGGCTCTAGTGTTCGTACAAATCGCCCGTCACCTCCACCAAGTAAATAATCCCAAAGTGTCAAGCTATAATTAAAGTAATGGGGCTAAATATTTAATATCGCTAAAGCCAGCGGCGTCTTACGACGCTGGATCCCGTCGGCGTGCGACTATGTCGCGCGCCGACGTGCCACCTAAGTGGCTAGGATATCTTTAATTCACTAGACAGGCTTGATATGACGGAAAGTTTATGAGGTTGAGGAAGTCGTAACATAGCGAGGGTATTGGAAAATGTCCTCGGATTAATGCACGTATAATTTATCGGGTAAAATAATTGATTTCCAATCATTACTGGTGGGTTCAAGTCCCACTATGTGCACGGGGATATCCTCAGTAAGGTGTTTAACTCAGTTGGTAGAGTATCGTGTTTACACCACGGAGGTCGAAAGTTCGATTCTTTCAGCACCTA